TATTAAAATATTTTAAAAATATTGGATCAAACTTAATTATCTGATCTATGTTTTTTATAATTATTTAATGGGGGTTAAACAATTATATTTAAATTATCTTGATATTTATCATAATTATCAAATTGGGGATAAGACAATTATCTATCTAGATTAATTTAATTTATTAAAATATTTTAAAAATATTGGATCAAACTTAATTATCTGATCTATGTTTTTTATAATTATTTAATGGGGGTTAAACAATTATATTTAAATTATCTTGATATTTATCATAATTATCAAATTGGGGATAAGACAATTATCTATCTAGATTAATTTAATTTATTAAAATATTTTAAAAATATTGGATCAAACTTAATTATCTGATCTATGTTTTTTATAATTATTTAATGGGGGTTAAACAATTATATTTAAATTATCTTGATATTTATCATAATTATCAAATTGGGGATAAGACAATTATCTATCTAGATTAATTTAATTTATTAAAATATTTTAAAAATATTGGATCAAACTTAATTATCTGATCTATGTTTTTTATAATTATTTAATGGGGGTTAAACAATTATATTTAAATTATCTTGATATTTATCATAATTATCAAATTGGGGATAAGACAATTATCTATCTAGATTAATTTAATCTATTAAAATATTTTAAAAATATTGGATCAAACTTAATTATCTGATCTATGTTTTTTATAATTATTTAATGGGGGTTAAACAATTATATTTAAATTATCTTGATATTTATCATAATTATCAAATTGGGGATAAGACAATTATCTATCTAGATTAATTTAATTTATTAAAATATTTTAAAAATATTGGATCAAACTTAATTATCTGATCTATGTTTTTTATAATTATTTAATGGGGGTTAAACAATTATATTTAAATTATCTTGATATTTATCATAATTATCAAATTGGGGATAAGACAATTATCTATCTAGATTAATTTAATTTATTAAAATATTTTAAATATATTGGATCAAACTTAATTATCTGATCTATGTTTAATTAGAGTATTATTTACTCCCTATATGATTTGTGGGAGTATGGTTTATCCAATAATAAATATGTTTGTCCCTATTTTATTTTAAAAAATATAAAATAAAAATATTTTATAAAATTTTATAAAAATCAAGATTAAATTAAGATGAAATAAAAATGTTCCAAACAATTTATTTAATTCTTTATATTATATATTAAAAAATTATTTTTTTAATAAATAAAATATTGTTCCTATGTATTATTAATTAATTTAATAATTAAATTAAAAAATTAAAAATTTTATTTTATAAAAATATTAAATCTTATTTGGGGGTAAGATTTAATGTTTGATGGGGTTATAAAATGATGTTGTTGATTTTTTGTTTTAATTTTTAAATAATAAAATAATTTATAAAAAAAAAATATAAGAAAAAGTAAAACCAGATTGGTCTCTATGAGAGAGCTATGTAAGAGGGCTACCCCCCCATCCATCCATCCATCCAAAGAATGAAAGTATTTAAACCCCCCTAACCCCCCTTAAAGGGAGAACCCCTAGGTCTAAACAATTAAGGATAATCTATAGTATAAAAGTACGTATTGAAAGGAATTAAATGTAATCTTATGATAATTGATCGGAAGTTGATTGAATAAATTTATGGTTAAATAAATTTACGTTATAAGCGTCAGATATGTAAATATTTATGAAATAGTGTCTTACTATAAATGAAATGAATAATGGTTTATCAACCCTAAATGATAACAGTTTAATTATAGAATTTCTATTCTAAAGAAATTCATGGTGAAAGTCAATCTAGATATTATGTTATTTATATCCCGCTATTATCCTAATAGATATGTGAGTATTTATAAGAAAGTATTAAACAATTGAATAATTTAAAAATCTAATTATAATAACTATAAATAATAATTCAAGCTATAGAATTTCTATTCTAAAGAAATTCACAGTAATAGTCAAAATATATAACATGTTATTCATAATCTCATGAACATGGTTAATATTAAGAAGAATATAATAATACATTATATGTAATACTATAACAAATAATAGTATACTCCCCCGGAGGGGGAGGTATCCGATGCCCCGGAGGGGGAGGTATCCGATGTCCCGGAGGGGGAGGTATCCGATGCCCCGGAGGGGGAGGTATCCGATGTCCCGGAGGGGGAGGTATCCGATGCCCCGGAGGGGGAGGTATCCGATGTCCCGGAGGGGGAGGTATCCTATTCATCGGGTATCAATAGGTTAGATATAATAAGACTTGCGATTTGGGTTTTTGGATTTATGGGTTGAATATTTTTGATTTAAGATTCTATATGATTACTAATTTTTAATTTAAATATATGATGTTTTATAAACTTTATTTGTTCCGACAAAAAAATTTACTTGATTTTTAATATGTTTTATTCATGCATATTGATTTTATTTTATTAGATGAATATATATAAGTTTTTGCGTGATGAATTTTTTAAAAAAATTATTTTTTATTCTTAGTTTCTAATTTTAATTATTTATTAATATATTATTTATTTATAATAAATATCCATAACAAAAATTGTGCCAGCAGTTGCGGTTATACAATTGTGGATTTTAAATCTTTTTAGTTTATATTAAATTTATGGTTAAATATTTATTTTTATAATTTTTTAGTGAAATATTAATTATAGTTATATTATTTTATATTAAAATATAAGAAAGTTAGATTTAGACTAGGATTAGATACCCTATTATTATAACTGTAAAATTATAGCTTAATCATTAATAGATATGATCTTTAAATTTAAAGAATTTGGCGGTAATTTAGCTATTCAGAGGAACCTGTCCTGTAATTGATAATCCACAATGAATTTTACTTTTATTAGGTTTATATATCTCTATCATTGAATGTCTTTTTAAGGTTTAATTTTCTAAATGGTTTTTTAACCTAAATGTTAGGTCAAGGTTTAATAATATAAAAGTAGAGATGGGTTACATTATTATTATATGGGGAATAATATATGGAAATATATATGAATTTGGATTTGATAGTAAATTACTTTAGAATAAGTTTTTGATATTAGCTCTAGATTATGCACACATCGCCCGTCGCTCCCAATATATATTGGGATAAGTCGTAACAAAGTAGATCTATTGGAAAATGGATCTAGAATGATTACTCAAATTAAGGCTAAAATAGTCGTTATTATTTACATTAATAATTTGATTGTGAAATTCAATCTAATTTGATAAATTTTATATTAATATTATTTTATAAAATATTAATATTAAAAAAATTATTTTTTGTTTTAGTAGTAAATTGAACTAAATATATGATTTATAATAAATAGTACTGTAAAGGAATTATTAAAATTTTTATAAAAGTAGTTAATTTGGGCTTACCTTTTGTATCAGGGTTTATTAATTTTTTCAATTTAAAATTTATTTTCCCGAAATTTTAAGATATATAATAAAATTACATTTAATGTTTTAAGATTATTATAAATTTTATTATAGTGAATATATTTTATTCAATTAAAAATATCTGGTTTTTTTAAAAATAAATTTAATTTATGATTATTTTAAGTGAAATATTATATTTTGTTATAATCCTCAATTTTCTAGGATAAGCTAGATGATTTTTCTAGAAATTAAATTTATATTGAATTTAGGGTAGGTTTAAAAATATCCATCATTTATTTTTTTATAATTATTTTTTATATAAAATTTTATATAATTTTATTTTAGATTTTTATAAAAATTCATATTTTAATATAAAAAATATTGTAATTATGATAAAATTAGTATTTTATATAAATAAAATATAGTAATTCGGCAAATATTATTTTCGCCTGTTTAACAAAAACATGGTCTTTTGTTTATATAAAAGATCTAACCTGCCCTATGATTTATTTTAAATGGCTGCAGTATTTTGACTGTACAAAGGTAGCATAATCATTTGTCTTTTAATTGAAGGCTGGTATGAATGGTTGGATGAAAAATATACTTTCTTTATTTTATAAAAATAAATTAACTTTTTAGTCAAAAGGCTAAGATTTTATTAGAGGACGAGAAGACCCTATAGAACTTTATTTTCTTTTTATATAACTTTTTTAGTTTTTAATAAGTTTATATATTTATGTTAATTATGTTGGGGTGACAGAAAAAATAATATAACTTTTTCTATTTTTTTCATTTATTTATGTTTTTTTGATCCTACATTATGGATAATAAGATTAAGTTACCTTAGGGATAACAGCGTTATTTTCTTAAAGAGTTCTTATCGATAAGAAAGTTTGCGACCTCGATGTTGGATTAAAATAAGTGATAGGAGCAGAATATTATTTACTAGGTCTGTTCGACCTTTGAATTTTTACATGATCTGAGTTCAGACCGGCGTGAGCCAGGTCGGTTTCTATCCTTAATTTATTATAAAATCTTAGTACGAAAGGACCAGATTTTTGGAATAATTTTTTATTATGATTATATTAATGTTTTACTATTTTGGCAGAAAATGTGATAAATTTAGAATTTATTTATGTAATTTATATTACAAATAGTAATTTTCATTATTAATTTTTTAATTTTGTTGATTTTTATTTTGATTTCTGTTGCCTTTGTTACTTTATTAGAGCGTAAAGTACTCAGATATATTCAATTACGAAAAGGCCCCAATAAGGTTGGTTTTATAGGTTTATTACAACCATTTTCTGATGGTATTAAATTATTTTTTAAGGAGCAAACTTACCCTTATATATCTAATTATATAATTTATTATATGACCCCAATTTTTATATTAATATTATCTTTTATATTATGGGTATTATTCCCTTATTTCATAAATATTTATACTTTCAATTATGGGTTTTTGTTTTTTATATGTTGTACGGGTATAGGGGTATATGGTGTATTATTATGTGGTTGATCTTCTAATTCTAATTATGCTTTATTAGGAGGTTTACGTGCTGTTGCTCAAACTATTTCATATGAGGTAAGAATAGCTTTGATTATTATTTGTCTTATATTATATATTTATAGTTATAATATTCTTAATTTTATATATTATCAAAATGGTATTTGATTTCTTTTTTTTTCCTTTCCTTTATTTTTTTGTTGATTTAGATCTTGTTTGGCAGAAACAAATCGGTCACCCTTTGATTTTGCTGAAGGTGAATCTGAGTTGGTTTCGGGATTTAATGTCGAATATAGAAGAGGGGGGTTTGCTTTTATTTTTTTATCAGAATATATAAATATTATTTTTATATCTTTGTTAACTTGTATTGTTTTTATAGGTTGTAATATTTATTCTATCACCTTTTTTTTGAAGTGGGTTTTTTTGGTTTTTTCATTTATTTGGGTTCGTGGGACTTTACCCCGCTTTCGTTATGATAAGTTAATATATTTGACTTGAAAGATATTTTTGCCTTTATCTTTAAATTATTTGTTATTTTTTATTGGATTATATTTCTATATAATTAATTTCATTTAATTTAGTGAAGTTAATAAAGGAATTAAACCTTTTTCTTATATTTTCAAAATATATGCTTGTAAAGCTTATTAACTTAAATATTTTTATCTCAGAATTTAAATAAAATCGGGTTAATTATAAAATAGGAGAAATAAGTAATTGTTAATAATTGTCCTGTAAAAATATAAGGTTCTTCTGCGGGCCGTGCTCCAATTCATGTTAATAATAACAAATTTATCACTATTATTCAAAATAATATTTTATTTATTGGGTAAAAATTTATTCTTTGAAATTTGTTCTTGTTTGTGAAGGGTAAAATTATAATAATAATTGATGCAATTATGGCAATAACTCCCCCTAATTTATTAGGGATTGATCGTAGAATTGCATATGCAAATAGAAAATATCATTCTGGTTGAATGTGCACTGGGGTTACTAAAGGGTTGGCTGGGATAAAATTTTCTGGATCTCCTAGCATTTGGGGTTCTCATAAGTTTAATAAAATAAATATAAATAGAGTGATTATTATCCCTATATAATCCTTGATTCTAAAATATGGATGGAATGGAATTTTATCATAATTTCTATTCAATCCTATTGGGTTATTAGATCCTGTTTGGTGTAGGAAAAGTAAGTGAATTATTACTAATGCAGCGATTACAAATGGCAATAAAAAGTGCAGGGTAAAGAATCGGTTTAGGGTTGCGTTATCTACTGAAAATCCCCCCCATAATCACTTTACTAAATCATTACCTAAATAAGGTAATGCAGATAATAAATTAGTAATGACTGTGGCTCCCCACAATGATATTTGTCCTCATGGTAATACATATCCTAAAAATGCTGTTGCTATAATTATTAATAATAAAATTACTCCAACTATTCATGTTATAATCAATTTATAAGATGAATAATATATACCTCGTCCTACATGTATGTATAAACAAATAAAGAATATTGATGCCCCATTAGCATGGAGAATTCGAAGTAGTCATCCATAATTGACATCTCGACAAATGTGTATAACTCTTGAGAATGCTAGTTCAATATTTGGTGTATAGTGTATAGCTAGAAATAATCCTGTTAAAATTTGGATTATTAAACATATTCCTAATAGTGATCCAAAGTTTCATCATAATGAAATTCTTCTTGGGCTAGGAAGATCAATTAGAGAATTATTTATAATTTTGATTAATGGATGTGTTTTCCGTATAGGTTTATTCATATTAAATTATTTTTAATTCTTAATATTTCTATTCTTAAATAATTATTTTTAATAATTATTTTTACCTTTTAAGAATAGAAATTTAAGATTTCCGTATAGGTTTATTCATATTAGATTTTTAATCGTATTGGCCCTTCAAAAATTCTTACAAGTCAAGTTGATACAATTATGGTTAATAGCAAGTATAATACCAATATTATGATTAAATATACGTTTTCTATATTAAATATTTTATTTAAAATAAATATTTCATTTATTATTTCTATTCTTAAATAATTATTTTTAATAATTATTTTTTCTTCTAGGAATAGAAATAATAATCCTCTTGAGATTGTAAATCCTATTATTATTCAAATTGATGTTTTGTTGATAAATTTTTCGTTAGAGGCGATACTTGATATATAAATGAATAGTACTAATATTCCTCTTAATATTCTGATTAATAGAATATATGATATTCAGAATGTATTTATTAACATTCCTGTCATCATTGATGTAATAGGGGTTTGGATAATTAATAGGATTCCCATTCTTAATGGGTGTTTTATCATGATTATTATAAATCTTATTGATAATATTGTTACTATAATTAGTGTAATACAATTGATAGTTTAAATAAAATATTAATTTTGGAGATTAATGATGGGAATTTTCTTTCAATTGAAGTTTTAAAGGTTTGGATACCTATTTATGATTTACAAGATCATTGTTTTTTTTAAACTATTAAAACTTATTTTAATATATTTTTTATATAACTTAAATTTTATGTTGTTTTTTATATTTATTTCTGGTTTGATTATTTTTTGTTCTATGCGAAAACATATATTATTAACTTTATTAAGATTAGAATATATTGTTTTGTGTGTATATATTTTTATAGTTACTTTTTTATTAGATTTCTTGGGTGATATATATTTTATTTTGGTCTTTTTGACTTTTTCAGTTTGTGAGGGTGTTTTGGGGTTATCTATTCTGGTTACTATTATTCGTAGATATGGAAATGATCAGGTTAATACACTTTTTATATTTAAATGATAAAATTAGTTTTTTCATTAAGATTTTTGGCTCTTTTTGTTAGTTTTTTAACTTGATATATTTTATTGTTATCATTTATGGTAATAGTTTTTTTGTTTTTAAATTCAAATATAATATTATATTGATATAGAATATCAAGATATTTTTTGGGTGGTGATATTTTATCTTTTTCTTTGATTGTTTTGAGAATTTGGATTGTTTTTTTGATGGTTTTGGCTAGATCTTCTTTATATAGGAATTATACTTTTAATTATGAATTTATATTTATAAATGTGTTGTTGTTATTATTTTTAGTTTTTTCTTTTAGTGTTAATAGTTTATTTTTATATTATTTATTTTTTGAGTGTAGATTAATTCCTACTTTGATTTTGATTTTTGGATGAGGGTATCAGCCGGAACGTTTGATGGCTGGTTATTATTTATTATTTTATACATTGTTTTTTTCTCTTCCTATATTGTTAGGTATTTTCTACATTAATGATTTTTGTTTTGGAATATTTTATTTTCTTATTAAAGTTCCTTATAATTTTTATTTATATCTTTCGATGTTGATGGCATTTTTGGTGAAAATGCCGATGATTTTTATTCATTTTTGACTCCCAAAAGCTCATGTTGAGGCACCTATTTCTGGTTCAATAATTTTGGCTGGAGTTCTACTTAAATTAGGTGGATATGGTATTATTCGTGTATTTTATTTTTTAAAAAATTATGGATTGAATTATATGTTTTTATCTTTGAGTTTATTTGGGATTTTTATAGTGGGTATTTTATGTATATTTCAGGTTGATATAAAATCTTTGATTGCTTATTCTTCGGTTGCTCATATAGGTATAGTAATTTGTGGTTTGATATGTGTGAATATATTAGGTATTATTGGTTCATTGATTTTGATGGTTGGTCATGGTTTATGTTCTTCTGGTATATTTTGTTTAGCAAATATTGCCTATGAACGAACTTTATCTCGAAGAATTTTTATTAATAGGGGTTTAATAACTTTTATACCTAGAATATGTTTATTTTGATTTTTATTGATGATTAATAATATGGCTAGACCTCCTTCAATGAATTTGATAGGTGAAATTTTATTGATTAATGGAATTATATCTTGGAGATATATTTCTTTTTTCTATTTGATATTTGCTTCCTTTATAGGATGTATATATAGTATTTATCTATATTCTTCTATTAATCATGGGGTTGTTTATAGGGGTTTGTTTTGTGGTTTTTACGGTTATTATGTTGAATATTATTTGTTATTTTTACATTGATTTCCTTTAAATATCTTTTTTTTAAAAATTGATATTATTTCTTTAATGGTTTTTTATCTAGATAGTTTAATTTTAGAATTATAATTTGTGATGTTATAGGTATATTTATATTCTAGATCATTTTTGCTTATTTACATTTATATAGTATAATTTTTGGTTTATTATTTATTTTTGGTGTTTTGATGGGTTTTTTGGGTTTATGTTTTTTAATGTTTGATTATATAATTTTTATGGATTGGGAAATTTTGACAATTAATCCTTTTTCTATTTCTATATCTGTTATTATAGATTATATATCATTTATATTTATGGGTTTTGTATTGTTGATTTCTTCAATGGTTGTATTATATAGATATACTTATATATATGATGATATATATAAAAATCGACTTCTGATTTTGGTTTTAATATTTATTTTATCAATAATATTTATGATTATTAGACCTAATATGATTAGAATTTTATTGGGTTGGGATGGTTTAGGGCTGGTTTCTTATGCTTTAGTTATTTACTTCCAAAATTATAATTCTTATAATTCGGGTATGTTAACTGTTATGACTAACCGAATTGGTGATGTGGCTATTTTGATATGTATTGCTTGGATGATAAATTTTGGTAGTTGAAATTATATTTATTATTTGGGATTTTATGATATTTATATAAATAATATTATTATTTTTTCTATTTTGGCTGCTTTTACTAAAAGTGCTCAAATTCCTTTTTCTTCTTGACTTCCAGCAGCTATAGCTGCTCCTACTCCGGTTTCTGCTTTGGTTCATTCTTCAACTTTAGTAACTGCAGGAGTATATTTAATAATTCGTTTTAGTCCAATATTATATAATATTGATTGTACTTTTTTTGTTATCTTATCTATAATAACTATACTTATATCTGGTCTTGGTGCTAATTTTGAGTTTGATTTGAAAAAGATTATTGCTTTATCTACTTTAAGTCAATTAGGGTTAATAATGATAATTTTGTTTTTAGGTTTTCCTAAATTGGCATTTTTTCATCTTTTAACTCATGCTTTTTTTAAGGCGTTATTATTTATATGTGCTGGTATGATTATTCATGTAATGAATAATTCCCAGGATATCCGTGAGATAGGGTACGTTATTAATATAATACCTCATACATCTTCTTGTTTTGTTATTTCTAGATTTTCTTTATCTGGTTTGCCTTTTTTATCAGGTTTTTATTCTAAGGATTTAATTTTGGAGGTTTTTTCAATGAATAATATAAATTTCATTTATTATTTTATTTTTATGATTTCTGTCATGTTCACTATGAGTTATAGATTTCGTTTAATGAATTATTTAATATTCATGGGTTCAGGTAATTATGTTTTTCAATCATATTATGAGGATAAAAAGATAATATTTTCTATAATATTATTAACTTTTTTTTCTGTTTTTTTAGGGGTTATTTTGATATGATTAATATTTAAAACACCATTTTTTATTTTTATATCTTTTTATATAAAATTTATGCCTTTATTTTCTGTTTTTTTAGGGTTGTTTTTTGGTTATTTATTTTTTAAAAAAAATATAAATAATTTTAATATATTTTTTGGTTTATATTTTATGGGTTCAATATGATTTATACCTATTTTTAGTACTCATGGGTTATACAAATATTTTCTATATACTTCTTATAGATATAGAAAATTAATTGATATAGGATGGGGGGAATATATTTTTTCTAAAAGTCATGTTAAATATATATATATTATTAGAAAAATTAATTATATTTTTGAGGAAAATAATATTAAATTATTTATGATTTCTTTTGTTTTTTTTATGATTATAATGATAATATAATATATTTGAGTAGCTTAAAATAAAGCTTAATATTGAAGATATTAGGATGGAATTATCCCTTGAATATTTATAAGGAAATACTCCTATTTTTTCATTGAAAATGAAATGTTTTTATAAACTATATAAATAAGAGAAAAACGGGATTTAACCGCTTTAAAAGGTAGTTAGCAGCTCCTTTTAGATACAACATTCTCTTTTAGTTAGAATATATATTCAATATTTTCATTAACAATGAAATGCCTCCTTTTGGCTTTAACTAAAAGTAAGGAGAGATAATTCTCTCTAAATCTTAGGTCGAAACTAATTGTAAATATTACTTCACTACTTTGTGTGAGGAAGATCAAGTTGATACTTTTTAATTGCAAATTAAATGTTATTTTTAACTACATCCCCTAGTTGGCTCATTCTAGGATCCCATTTTTTCATTCGTGATATAATCCAATAATTAAAATGATTAAGAATATGGTTGATGTTATAAATCAATATATTATATTTCTTGTTTTGATCGTGATGATTATTGGTAAGATAATTACGATTTCGATATCAAAGATTAGGAATAGGACTGCAATTAAGAAGAATTGTGAAGAAGAAGGTACTCGTGATGATCTTTTTGGGTCGAAACCACATTCAAACGGTGATATTTTTTCACGATCTATTATTGATTTTTTTCTGATTAATATACATAAGGTTATTATGATGATTGATAATATAATTGTTATTGAAACTGATATGATAATTTTTAGTATTACTTTTTCTTAAAAAGATCTTTTGATTGGAAGTCAAATATAATTGTTTATACTAAAAAAGTATCTACCTCATCAGTAAATAGTAATATATAAAAATAGTCATACTACGTCTACAAAATGTCAATATCATGCAGCAGCTTCGAATCCAAAATGATGTTTTCTGGAAAAATGATATTTTATATGTCGAATTAAACATATAAAAATGAATGTGGTCCCAATTATTACATGGATTCCGTGGAATCCGGTAGCTATAAAGAAACATGATCCATAAATTGAATCTCTGATTGAGAATATTGCTTCATAATATTCATATCCTTGAAGTAAAGTGAAATATAGTCCTAAAATTACGGTTAATATTAAACCTTGGGTGGTTTGTCTGAAATTTTTTTCTATCAATGAATGGTGTGCTCATGTAATAGTAATTCCTGAACATAATAGGATTATAGTATTTAATAATGGAATTTGTATAGGATTAAATGTCATAACTCCTTTAGGAGGTCATATTATACCGATTTCAATGGTTGGTGAAAGACTTCTATGGAAGAATGCTCAGAAAAATGATACAAAAAATAATACTTCAGAAATAATAAATAAAATTATTCCTAATTTTAATCCATGCACTACTTTTAGGGTATGTTTACCTTGAAATGTCCCTTCTCGTACGATATCACGTCATCATTGATATATTGTTAATAATAAAATTGATACTCCTAGTATTAATATTGAAATATTATTTTTATGGAATCATATTACTATACCAGATACTAATGTTAGTGCTCCAATTGATCCTGTTAATGGTCATGGTCTATAATCCACTAAATGGAATGGGTGATTATGTTTTCTCATAATTTACTTCTCTAGAGTATAGTGTTGTCAATACTGAAAATACATATGCTTGAATAATCGAAACTGCTGTTTCGAAAATTATTAATCCAATTTGGATTAATAAAATAAATGGTATGATTATTGCTCTTGAGCTTGTTATATTATTTCCTAATAGACTTATTAATAAGTGTCCAGCAATTATATTTGCTGTTAATCACACAGCAAGTGATCCAGGTCGGATTAGATTTCTAATAGTTTCAATTATTACTATAAATGGTATAAGAGGGGCTGGTGTTCCTCTTGGGATTAAATGTGCAAATATTTCTTGAGATTTATTTATTCATCCAAATATTATTAATCCTAATCATATAGGTAATGCTAAAGTTAAGGTGAATACTATATGTCTTCTTCTTGTGAAAATATAAGGTAATAATCCTATTATATTATTATATAAAATAAATATAAATAATCTAATAATTATTAATCTAATTCCACTTGATTTTATTCCTAATAATATTTTAAATTCCCTATACAAAATATTACATAGTTTTTGGTTAATTCTTGATAGTCGATTAGGCAATATTCAATATATTGATGGCATAATTATTAATCCAATAAATGTTCTTGATCAATTTAGTGATATTTTTATACTTGTTGCTGGATCAAAAGTTGAGAATAAATTTGCTATCATATTCAATTTATATTTTTAATGTTTTTATTTGTTTTTTTATCATTTTTTGACAAATTACAAATGATAAAAAAATATATAATGATTATATATGATATATAAGATATAATAAATATTATGAATAATGTTGTTCATCAGATTGGGGATATTTGTGGAATTAAGAAATATTTATAATAAATATTTTTAATTTGACAAATTAATGTTTTAATTAAACTAATTTCTTGGCCATTAAGAGTAAGTGATAATTACTATATTTTGGTTTAAGAGACCAATGCTTTCTTTCAGCCACTTAATGTTAATTTGAATTTAATCAGTTTATAAATTGATTAATTGAAACTCTTTCAATTACGATTGGTATAAATCTGTGGTTTGCCCCACAAATTTCTGAACATTGACCATATATTAGTCCTGGCCGGTTTATGTTTATTCTTCCTTGATTTAATCGTCCTGGTGTGCCATCAATTTTGATTCCCAAGCTTGGGATGGTTCATGAATGAATTACATCAGATGATGTAACTAGGATTCGGATATTTGATTTTATTGGTAATACAATTCGGTTATCTACTTCAATTAATCGGAATTCGTTATTTTCTAATGTGTTAGTTGGTTTTATATATGATTCTATCTCGATATTTTTGATATCTGAATATTCATATGTTCAGTATCATTGATGTCCAATTGCCTTAATGGTCATTATCGGATTATTAACTTCATCTATTAAATATAAAATTTTAAGTGATGGGATTGCAATGAATAATAAGGTGATTGCTGGTAATATTGTCCAAATTAATTCAATTGTTTGTCTTTCTAATAAATATCGGTTGATTAATTTATTATAAAATGTTGTTACTATAATATATGATACTATAATGGTAATTATGAATAGAATTATTATAGTATGGTCATGGAAGAAGATTAATTGTTCTATTAATGGTGAATTTGCATCTTGTAATGATAAATTTGACCATGTTGGGATTTCTAATGAAAGATATATCTTTATATATGAATCTTAAGTTCATGGCACTTATTCTGCCACATTAGAATCTTCTAATAATAGGTAATTCAGTATATGAATGTTCAGCAGGAGGGGTATTTTGTATTCATTCTATTCTACTTGGTAGATTTTCTTGGAAAATGATTGTTCGTTTTGAGATGATTCTTTCTCATATAATGATGATTAATATGATTACTGCTATTAATGAAATTCTAGATCCAATTGATGAGATTACGTTTCATGTTGTGAATCTATCAGGATAATCTGAATACCGTCGTGGTACTCCTCTTAATCCTAAAAAATGTTGTGGGAAAAAGGTTATATTTACTCCAATAAATATGGTTATGAATTGGATCTTTAATCATTTTGGGTTTATGGTTATTCCTGTGAATAGTGGATATCATTGGATAAATCTTCCGATAATGGCAAATACAGCTCCTATTGATAGTACATAATGGAAGTGTGCTACTACATAATATGTATCATGAAGGATAATATCAATCGATGAATTAGCTAAAATTACTCCAGTAAGACCTCCTATTGTAAAAAGGAAAATGAACCCTAATCTTCATAATATAGGTACTGAATAGTTAATATTATTTCCATGAATAGTTGCTAATCAACTGAAGATTTTGATACCTGTTGGTACAGCAATAATTATTGTAGCTGATGTGAAGTATGCTCGGGTGTCTACATCTATACCTACTGTAAATATATGATGTGCTCATACGATAAATCCTAGTAGTCCAATTGTTATTATGGCATAAATTATTCCTAATGATCCAAATGCTTCGTTTTTTCCTCTTTCTTGTCTAACAATATGTGAGATTAGTCCAAATCCTGGTAAAATTAAAATATATACTTCTGGGTGTCCAAAGAATCAAAATAAATGTTGATATAGGATTGGATCCCCACCCCCTGCCGGGTCAAAAAATGATGTATTAAAATTTCGATCTGTTAATAATATAGTAATAGCACCTGCTAATACAGGTAATGATAAAAGTAATAGTAGTGCAGTAATTCCTACTGATCATACAAATAATGGAATTCGTTCTGCATTTATTCCTATGGGTCGTATGTTAATAATTGTTGAAATGAAATTTACTGCTCCTAAAATTGATCTTACTCCTGCTAGATGAAGTGAAAAGATTGCTAAATCTACTGATGCTCCATTATGGGAGATATTTGCTGATAATGGGGGGTAAACAGTTCATCCGGTCCCTGCTCCATTTTCAACAATTCTACTTATAATTAATAATGTAATTGATGGGGGTAATAGTCAAAATCTTATATTATTCATTCGTGGGAATGCTATATCTGGGGCTCCAATTATTAAAGGTACTAGTCAATTTCCAAATCCTCCAATTATGATTGGTATAACTATGAAGAAAATTATGATGAAAGCATGGACTGTAACTACAACATTATATGTTTGATCATCTCCAATAAATGATCCGGGTATTCCTAATTCAATTCGGATAATTCATCTTAGTGATGTACCTAATATTCCTGCTCATATTCCAAAAGTAAAATATAGAGTGCCAATATCTTTGTGATTTGTTGAGAACAATCATTTATTCATGATAAGGTGGCTGAATTTTAGGTTATAAATTGTAAATTTATATATGGTATAATATACCCCTTATTAGGCTTTATATTCAATATATGATATTAGATTGCAATTCTAAAGTAGTGTTTTACACTAAAGCTTATATATTTTATATATTTATAACTTTGAAGGTTATTAGTTTTTTTAACTTAAAGCTTTATATAAAATTTATTAGTAATATAAATAATGGGAATATTATATTAATATATAATATATTAGTCGTTGATATTTTGTTTGTTTTGTTTAAAATAACTCATTTTTGTGAGTTTCTTATTATTATGTTGATAGATCTAATTATTCGTATATAATATGAAAGTGTGATTAATGATGACAATATTATCACTGTTAATATTATTATTTCATTTGAAATAATTATATATTCGATAGTTATTCATTTTGGTATGAACCCAAGGAAAGGGGGCATCCCTCCTATTCTTATTATTATAATTATAAATGATAATTTTTCTGTTATTCTTAGGGATTTAATATTAAATTGATTAATATATATAATATTATATTTACTTAAATTTATGCATATTGGAATGATTATTAGTGAATATAATATTATATATATTATTCATAATTTTTTATTGATTATAGCAGCTGCCATCATTCAACCTACATGATTAATAGATGAGTAAGCTATGATTTTCCGGATTGAGGTATGATTTAATCCTAAAATTGCACCTATGATGGTAGATAATATAATTATCATTATTATTAATTTGTTGTTTTCTATAATCAATGATAAAATATATATTGGAGCAATTTTTTGTCAAGTTATTAATATAACACATATATTTCATCTAATTTTGGATATCATTTCTGGAAATCATATATGAAGTGGGGGTATTCCTATTTTCATTATTATAGTAATTATAATAATAATTTTTATAATAGAGGTATTATTTATATTAATAAATATATATTTATATATTAGGATAATAATAATAAAAATGGTAGATGCTATTCTTTGGATTAGGAAATATATTATTCTTCTTTGGGAAAGAAAATTATTTTTTGATTTAAATGTTAATGGAATAAATGATATAAGATTAATTTCTATTCCTATTCATATATTTAATCAATTTCTTGATCTAATAACAATAATGGTTCTAATAATGGTTATTATTATGAATAATATTTTTCTTGATGTTTTTATAATTAAAAAGAAGAAGGTGATCTTCTATACTTAGGGTATGAACCTAATAGCTTATTTTAGCTTATCTTTTTATATTTTGTTGTATGATGCATTTAGAGTTTTGGTCTCTACGGGTTTAGTTTAATTCTAAAAAATATAATAAGAGTATATAAATACATTATCTATCCTATCAAGATAGTCCTTTTGATCAGGCATCTTATT